CTCTATCGAATTTTTATATCAGAATAGCAGGTATATCCATGATTCAACGGGTCAGGTCCACTTACTTTTTCTTATTTTCCTTTCTACTCTTTCCCGTGGATTTGATTGATACACTGCAAAAGAGGACTATGTAGTTTGTTCATTCAAGAGGTAACTTATCATTATTCATAATAATTCAAATTGATTGAACAAGTGTTTAACTTGCTAATTATTATACGCCAATTCTAACTCAGTATAATAATAATGTAATGGAGTAATGTATTGTGTCCTTAGTGACTTTTTACTAGAAATATTTTTTTCTATTTGAAGGGAGAATAGAAATACTATGGCTGTAATTTTCTTTTTATGAAAAACCCAAAGCCCCTTATCGGATTTGAACCGATGACTTACGCCTTACCATGGCGTTACTCTACCATTGAGTTAAAGGGGCTTATTTCATTGAATTCCTGAATGGATCGCTATGTCCATAATATATTTCTATGTACATATTATATTGCATACATATTACATATCATATACAGAATTCATATACAGAATATATATACAGAAGTACAGACAGCAGCAGTAGACTCTTGGTTGCTAGTGTCTTATTCTTGAATAATAGTCTTGAATAGAATAAAATAGATTTACCTAGCAAATCTGAGATAAAATCCAATGCACTGTTTCAAGACCAAAGCGCATTACTTTATTTTTATTGATTTTTATTGACTGAATCGAGAATAAAAATAAAGTTCCCTTGCATCTACACCGACCTAAATTTAATGATATTTAATCAAATCCTAGAATGAAGAGATTATACTTAATGAAGAGATTATACTTGTACTGTCCCCCGAACTCAAAAATTTTGATGATTTCTTAATCATGCTTACTAAATTACTAAATATAGGGTTTGTGAATGTCCTTGAGATAAGAATATCTCATCTTAACATTGAATGAATCAATGAATGAAAGAATGAAAGCGAAGTAAATAGAACTTAACCCCCCGTTGTACCGAGGACTCCCTAAAAAACCTTCCTTTGGTTTTTTTCTATTTCTATTAGACGAAATGGTATATCTTTTTATATAGAATAGAGTGGGGAATATCGATTCTAATGAATGATTCAGGAATATGAATCACAAACTAGGAAAGGCGAAAAATCCCTTGTATTTAATCATAACATTCCATTATTATTTAATCATAGCATTCCACTATATTGACAAAAAAAATATATATTTATACTATGATCATAGTATGATAGCGGTTATGCAAGTAGCCCCCATCGTCTAGTGGTTCAGGACATCTCTCTTTCAAGGAGGCAGCGGGGATTCGACTTCCCCTGGGGGTAGGGTATACTACGAAAGGAAGTTGATCGTGGATTATTACCAATAAGCCTAAAAGTGATTCTTTGTGGGTCGATGCCCGAGCGGTTAATGGGGACGGACTGTAAATTCGTTGGCAATATGTCTACGCTGGTTCAAATCCAGCTCGGCCCAATAATTCGACAATCTACCATGAGAGGGTATAACCCTCTCTTACAAAAACAAAAAAGGACTCGATACGGAGATAAAAAAGAATAAAAATTTCCGCTATATTGCCTATTTATTTCCCGGGGATTGTAGTTCAATTGGTCAGAGCACCGCCCTGTCAAGGCGGAAGCTGCGGGTTCGAGCCCCGTCAGTCCCGTGTCAGATCGACTAAATACATTAATAAATTCTTTCAAAACACAAAACAATGAACGGGAAACGGGTTGGAAAATTTCATTCCCAAAACAAGGAGGGATACTTCTTTTTTTTTCTTCCCTTTTCGTACAAGAAAAGAATATGTTGGTGGGTTAGTTCAATTAGTGCTAGCACTGCAGTAAGTATTTCAAGAAAGACGAGATATATTTTATCGACTGTTCCAGATCCATGGAATGCAAAAGAGTACTCTATTTTTTTGAAGGGGACAGACAGACACAAAACAAATGGAATTCCCAATAAAAAGAGATGTCAAAAAATTCCGCGGATAGAATGCTTTTTTCTATTTAAATAGAAAAATCTCTCTTTTTGGTTCCTTTTTTTAGAACCTCAATTAGTAATTGAATCAAAAAATGGATTTCTTTCAAATTGCACACTGAGTTTTTGATATAGACTCCCAGTGTTAATAATCTACGGAAGCGGTTTTTTCTTAGTTGAGGTTGGAACTGCGTGAATAATGGAATTGGAAAGGTGATAATATGATCCTTCATCAGATAATTATACATGGGAGGTGTAAGGTAATACAAAAAAAAGAACAGAAAGAAATCATAAATATAAATAATATAAATAAAGGGTTTTGATCGGGAATCCAAGTTGGGATTCGGTATGATTAAACGAACTTCCTATGTTATACTATTCCATTTTTGACGACGAATTCATTTCAGAGTTCAGCTATTGTTATTCATAATATTGATCCGATTCAAAACCATCGAGAGGTAATTCATCCATTGGATTGAAAGGAGAAGGACTTGTCATCTCTATGGGATTAAAATGGGATTAAATCCCGGGTTATTGTGAAAATTTGATTTTCAATTATGGAAGTAAATATTCTTGCATTTATTGCTACTGCACTATTCATTCTAGTTCCTACCGCCTTTTTACTTATCATTTATGTAAAAACAGTTAGTCAAAACAATTAATTAATTAATTTGAATTAAACGGAGTAAACTTTTTTTAATTCAAGAATTCACGAAATAAACTGAAAAAATTTTCGTATCTTAAACCTTAAATGAAATAAGACGACTACAATTCCCAGTATCCAGTATATAAATCGTATAGTAGAAAGAACTAGATGAATCTTTCTACCATACGATCTACATATTAGTATCATTTTAGTGTAGAAAGGTATAAAGTTCTACAATGTGTAAAGCTGTACTCTATAATACTCTCTAATATATAGAGAGTTTAATCTAACTGAGGATTAAACATATTATCTTCGTGTATGCATATGTGGATAGCAATTCCACACATGGAATTGCTATATCATCCCAGTCTATTTATTTGATATATTTTTTTGTTTTGATCAATCTGAAAGAATCATTTTCTTCTTATGTCTTAGGGTTCTAATGACTATATTTTTATATCATTTTAACTAGGAATCCAGGTATCTATCAAAAGAAAGGAATCCCATCAATGAAGTAAAAACCATAGGGGTGCATAGTACTAAAATCATTAGCAAACTTTCAATTTATTGAGTAGTTTCGCGAGCACTTCTCGGGTTTTGAAAAGGAAGAGTAAGCCTCACCGATTTTTAACGGTACCGCCTCAACCGTGCTATGAAATGTGATTTGATAAAGCATAAATCGAATTTCTATAAGATAATTGATTTAGATAAAATAAAGGTGCAATATGTGACTCACTTTACTCTTATCTATAGTATCTTGTTCGATAAGCACCAAGTCTATACCATTTTTCATAGAAAATACATATGCACTTAACAAAATAAATTACAAAATAAATTCTTCTTTGAACAGTAATGGAACAATAAAGAGAGAAACAACTCAAGAAAAAGAATAATAAAAAAGAATAATAAAAAAGAGGGGTCCGGTCGTCCTACGTATCCGTCTCTAAGCCTGCTAAGAGTTCGTTGATTGAAATTCGGAAGAATTTTGTTGGAAAAAAGTTCCTATCATAGAGATCCGTTTCAAAATACAAAGAAAGCAAGCAGTGAAATATCTCTTTGAGAGAAAGAGTATGATTCAGAGAATACATTACTTCATTCGAATAGAATGGAATTTCAAATAAAAATGAAGATCCTTGGCCTTGGATTCTCTTTAGAGTTCAAAACGCGTTGCAGAACGATCTAGAAAACAATTAATATAGCATGATTCCTCAATTCAATTAAATTAGTAATACCCTTATAGTCCACTTCTTCCCCACACTACAAGTGATAGGGAAAATGTAAAGACTACCATTAAACCAGCCCAAGCAAGACTTACTATATCCATGTGAATTATGCCCCCTTATCTCTATAACCATCAAGGAATTATTCTATTGTTACTCACTACTAATAGTATAGTCGAATCGATCCAACATAGTCAAAAAAAAAGGGTATTCTGATCGAAAACTCTTGCTAAACCAATCAAATAAACCCACTCATTGTAGAAAGGGATTCCTATATCATTTATCATTTCGAATCTTGAAAGAGAAAACATAAGCAAAACAAAATACGTAGTAACCTCTCGAAGGGATGTTACTAATGGAACATGTAGTAATACTAAGGTCTATTTTTTTCTTAATCCTCAGAAGGAAAAAGAACAATCACTATCTAAATGCCTACTTAACCTAATTTGTACCTTTTACCGATACTCCAATTTAAATTCAAATTAACTTTGAATGATTCATCCAATTGATTGGATACCCGAGCATTCCTAGATTCTTGTGAGTCCGCCATATATCGTGTATGTGTATAAAGGATCTTCCGTCCTTGCCACAAGTATTGGAATAGAATTCAATCTCCTATTCCTACCGGGGTGTCCAATCAAATTCAAGGTCCAGTCATCAAACACTTGATTAGTAGTCCAAAGATTAGTGAGTAGTAGTAGAGGGGGGTCGGGAAGTCTCGCTAACCCCCTTAACCACACGAATAACTTGTTGCATCTAGGATTTACAATCTTTTTGAAAACCCCAGCCGGATACTTTGAATCAAACAAGTACCAACAGCCCGTTTTCTCCGTTTCTGCTGAAAAGGAATTCGGCGATTTCTTATCAGCCGAAGAGGGGATTTCAAGGTTTTTTGATTAGGCGGCACCCGGATTTGAACTGGGGAAAAAGGATTTGCAGTCCCCCGCCTTACCACTCGGCCATACCGCCAAAATGATATAAAAAGAGATGCATTTCTCACGTGCTACTAAACTGCTTTTCTTGTCCTTGGAACTTTATTTCCTTTTTTCTTAAGCCCCCCCCCTTTTCTTTTCCTAAAAAACTTCCCATCTTTTTTGATTGGATTGGAGCCACAGTATCCTAGTATCTCAAAAAGGCTAACCTCTTTCCCTTTTGAACCA